CTTTTAGTGATTTCTAATCTTTAGAATGGATTTGATTGACATAATGTAAAGTAGGAATATTGGGTAATGAAAGGTAATGAAAGATATGACTTATCATTATTCTCATTATGAATTATCATTCTAATATAATGAACAAATGTTAAACTTTATAACTCTATTCTATAACATAATTCATTAGAATGATAACTTATTAGATAAAGTTGCTTACTAAAAAGAGAAATAATATCTCTATTCTCCGCTCAAATATGAATACTAAGACTTGAGTTTTATAAAACAACTGAAAGCCCCTTATCGGATTTGAACCGATGACTTACGCCTTACCATGGCGTTACTCTACCGCTGAGTTAAAAGGGCCGCTTTGATTAAATTCCGGAATGTGTGTGGATAAGATATATCTATGTACATTACATATTATATATGGATAAGTACATGCAATAGCCTCATAGCGGCTGCTAGTGGCCCAAGAATTTTGATTTAACTAGTGAGTATAGGGTAAAAAAATGGGTTTATTGATATTACATTTGATAAATAGCAATGCAATGAATTGTTTCAAGACTGGGCCTAATTACTTTTTAATTGACTACCATCAGAAGTAAATTCACTTGATTGATACATATAACCATCGGGATAGATCCATGATATTTCATCGAATCGTGTGATGAAAAGATTCTACTTGTCCCCGGAACCGGAAAAAATTATTTTTCATAACTTGTTGATCCCCTCTTTCCAGATTTCTCGTTTGTTTGGTAATTTCTTGGTTTAGCGTAAGATAGAAATAGGTATATTCCATCTTAACAATCAATGAATCTATGACTGAAAGTGGAAGAAATAAAATGCAGTTTAATCCTTTATTCTGATTATGGCCGAAAACTATTGATTCTATAGAAATTTTTCATTATTTAATAAATTATTAGAATTAAATATTAAATGGCGATTCAAATGTATTTCAAATGTATTTATATACATTTATATAATATAAATATTTTATATTTATATAATAAATATAAATAAAGTCTAAATAAGAAATCCAAAAATTCTATAGAATCATGAAGAGGGAAAAATCCGTCGGATCTAGTCATACTATTCCATTATATTGACAATTTCAAAAAACTGTTCATACTATGTTCATGGTATGGTGGCGGTCGGGCAAGCATGCCCCCATCGTCTAGTGGTTCAGGACATCTCTCTTTCAAGGAGGCAGCGGGGATTCGAATTCCCCTGGGGGTAGGGTACTACGAAAGGAAGTTGATCATGGATTATCAATAGGTCAAAATTGATTTATCCGGGGTCGATGCCCGAGTGGTTAATGGGGACGGACTGTAAATTCGTTGGCAATATGTCTACGCTGGTTCAAATCCAGCTCGGCCCAATAATTCGCTAATCCAAGATGAAATTATGTAACACGTTTTTTCCAGAAATGCCTGATACAGATACAGAAGAATTAAGAACAATTATGGAAGCATAAGAAAAAATAAAACTTTCTGAGATATCCCTATTTTATTTTGGATTTTTTTGTTAGAAATGTTATCAAAAATTCGGATCTTCTTAATTATCTAGATTCAGATTAGGATCTATAAGTATAAAGTCTTAGGAAACGAGTAAATAAATAAAAAAAGAATTACTATTAATTCATGTCACTCTTACTAAACCATAGGATATCATATCCATCTTACAACAGGGTAATTAACGGAGATCATACGAATAGATATTCTATACACCTAAATTTGCTTGGGATTGTAGTTCAATTGGTCAGAGCACCGCCCTGTCAAGGCGGAAGCTGCGGGTTCGAGCCCCGTCAGTCCCGGCGGACCCCATAAATAAAATAATAAATGAATCTCTTCTTTTTATTTTCTAGATGCTAGACTAGATTAGATTAAAAGGGGGACAAAGAGCAGAATTTTATTCCCGACGCGGATCCTGATTTATTTTTTTTTTTATTAAACCAATCGGTGAATTTCCATTAGTATTGATTGGTGGGAGAGAGACATCCTATGTAATCTCAATTACTAATTTTAATTTGACACAATTTATATCATTGAAGAAAGTACATTTGATGGAATATTATATCTTTTATAATGGGACTCATCTTTATCACACTTCTTTTGTCTTCCAAGACAATTAGAGCATTAAAAAAACGAAGTTTCGAACTTCACTCCGTCCTTATTTCCATTTAACTTCGATGTTTTTGGAGGGTTTGTAACCAATGGAAGTGTAAACGCGGTTAGATGATACTTTATCAGATGGTTGTACCCGAAAGGCAGTAGGTTATAGCAAAGAATGGGAAAAAATGTAAAATACAGGAATTTCAGATTGGATTAGAAATAAAATTTTTGATTCGGTATGGATAAAGGATCTTCCTATGCTATACTATTCAATTCTCGACAATGAATCCATTTGACAGCTCCGATATTGTAGTGTTATTCATGATATTGAGCCGATTTGATATCATCGAGATGTAATTCATCCCATTTGGATTTAAAAGATTTCTCATCTCTATGAGGCTCTATGGGATTAAATCCCGAGTTATTGCGAAGTAAAAAAAAAACGAAGAGATTATGGAAGTAAATATTCTTGCATTTATTGCTACTGCACTGTTCATTCTAATTCCTACTGCTTTTTTACTTATCATATATGTAAAAACAGTCAGTCAAAATAATTAATTTGAATGAAACTTGACTTCGTAGTTCTTATCAATGATTGAAGAAATGAAATCAAAATAAAGGATTCCAATTTTGCGTTTTAAATGAACTGATGGGGCTGGGATCAGCAGTATTCTATGAGATCCGATAGTATGGTAGAAAGAGTCATATATTTCTTTCTACCATACTATTTATTTTATTAGTATTATTTAATGTATAAAGGTGTACTCTATAAAGATAGAGACCTAATATGGATCAATCTAAAATCAAATATTTATCTTCATCCATCATATATGTAGATATTAATTACATATATGTAATGCACATAGCATAGCACTTCAATTCTATTTATTTGCTTCATCTATTTGATTGGTATTGATTACAATCAATTTGAAAAAAAAAGATCCGTTGTTCCTCATTGTCTATACAGAATTCTGGTAAGAGCGGGTTCATCGAAAGCGAAAGTTTCGGAAGAATTTTGTTGAAATAAATTTCTTATCATCTGTATTCCTCTTAGTTTCTAATCTAAATAAAAACATTGGATGGGAATCCCGTCAACTATCTCTTTGACTTTGATTGGAGGGGTATTATTTATCTAATACATTGCTCCACTGGAATCCAAGATGAATAATATTCATTTCATTATTATTATTTATTATTAGATAATAAAAAGTGCTAACTAAATTTCGTAGTATCCTTAGACTTAGAGTCCACTTCTTCCCCATACTACGAGTGAAAGGGAAAATGTAAAGACTACCATTAAAGCAGCCCAAGCGAGACTTACTATATCCATGTAAATTGTGTCCCCTACCTCTATGAATATGAAGGAATTATTCCATTATTGCTCACTCATAATAGTGGAATCCATGGTGCAGAGTCAAAAAAAAGGGGGGTTCGGTTCTGGACCAACACTGTTGATGAACTAATCCAATAAATCCACTTACAACAAGTTCTTAGAGGATTTCTCGTAGAATCTGGAAACATTAAGTCCAAGAAAAATAACAACAAAACAAGAAGTGACACTCTTAGAAGAGTCAAGGTAATGTTATTAATCGACTATGTAGGATAATCAAACCTAGTGTTTCTTTTTTTGTTCTTTATTTATAAGTAAAAATTTATAAGTAAAAGGCCTCTTAATATGGAAGTAAGACAAGATAAGATTGCTATCCATCACACACCTCGATTTCCCATTTGATCTAATCCTTACCCTCTCCTGATTGTTTCTTTGAAACAAGCATAAAAAAGCCCATTCTTTACTAGGGTTACCAAAAATAAAATCTTTATTTTTGCACCTTAAAATATATATATATCAAAAAAGCTACAATCTAATATTGATTGAATGCTTGAGCATTCAGAGACTGTCGTGAGTCTGTATACAAAGTATCGTCCACCCAATTACTAACCAATTAGATTCCCCGTCCGGCTATCCAATCTAATTACTAATTCAAAGCATAATTAGTAGACACTACGTTAGTAGTGGAAGGTTTATCAAGACTTACCGATTCCCTTCCACTACTCTAATCTTTCTTTTGTTGCTCAGGCGACACCCGGATTTGAACTGGGGAAAAAGGATTTGCAGTCCCCCGCCTTACCACTCGGCCATGCCGCCAAAACGATACAAAATAGATGAAAATCTACCCCTTATATTTAATTTATACTTGCATTTTTTTTTTAATCCCTTACCTAATTACTAAAGAAAAAGGAATCCTTCTTTTGGATATATTCCTTCGATTCATTGTATATAGTAGTCTATCAAAAGACATAATAACTAAAAACTTCCTCTCTTTTTTTTTTTATATTTATATATAAAAAAAATTAAAAAAAATGGGTCTTTTCAGTCATAAAAAAAAATCAAGATAAATTGGAACCATTAACTATTGAACTATCGGCTGTGAATTCCTGACTGATTCTTGGTTTTGAATCTCAAATTGGGTTTATTTCCATAATTACATAAGAAAAAAAATGGATACATAACTAATCAGTATTGATTTTTTTCAATCAAAAAATCCCTCTCAATTTCAATTATATTAGCAATTATGAGTATATGTAAACCCTAGAAGAGAAACTGTTCTACAGATATCTAGGGGTATTTTATATATATGCTGCCTGCCTATAAGGGGAGAGAGGGGAGCCCTAATTATTGTGCTGTGCGTCAATTTAAAATTGACTAGATTGGCTATAAAATTGAAATTTGGATAAAGCACGACCTTCCGAATAGAACTGCCCGAAAGGAGAAGACAGATATCTATCTAGATATCTGCACATGTTTAATAAAGAGATTATTCAATTAGATTCTATAAATTCTACTAAAAATCGGTAAAAATGTCTTCCTTCTCCGCGAATATTTTTTTTAACAACAGA